TTAAAAATGGGGGATTAAGTTGAATTAAAAATTCAATGTAAATTTACATATATTTTAGTGTAGGGGCACAGTAATTTTTGATGTTATTAGATATAGTTAAATTCTATAAAATATAATAAAGGTAGAATACTACTTAATTTATCCTATCAGAATAATCCTTTAATCAGGCACTTTATTTTTAAAAAAAAGGGATTTCCTTTATATTTGGGGTATGAACCCAAAAGCTTAATTTTAGCTTATTTTTAATATTTATTTTTTATTATTTATATATATTTAAATTAAAAATGGTTTTATAAAAGATTAAATAATAAATTTATTTAATTTAAAAAATAAAATTAAAATTATCCATTTATTTAAAATTAATTTTTTTATAATTTATTATTTATATATTAAATTTTTAATGTATTATTAATTATAATAATATAATAATAAATATTTAATATATTATATACATATTAATATATAATAATTTTTTAATTTATAAAATTTTATATAGCAATTTAGGTATTTAATATATATTATGAAAAAGAAAGAAAAGAGAACTATTCAATATTTAATAATTTCTATTAAATATTTTAATATAAAAAAAAATTTTATTATTATTATTATTATAAATATTTATTTATTTATATATATATATATATATATGTATGTGTGTAAATATAAATATTTATAATAAATATAAATCTTAAATTTAAAAAAAAAAAAAATCTATATGAAAAATTTTTATATATAAATAAATTTTTTATGATTTATAAGATTTAATTTAAATTTATTTTACATATAAATTTTAGTATGTATTTTTAATTATTTTAATAATTTTTAAAAATTTAATTTAATAGTAATTAATATTAAAAATTTAAGAAATTAAGATTTAGTAATATTTATTTATTATTAACAAATTTTGTGCCAGCAGTTGCGGTTAAACAAAAAATAATTTAAATTTTATTAGTAAATAATAAATATAATGAGAAAAAATTAAATATTAGATTATTAGGTGAAATTTTAATTAATTAAAAATTTTATTTAATGATATGATTTATTAAATTTTATAAAAAACTAGAATTAGATACTCTATTATTAAAAATTAAATTAAAATACTAAAATAGTATATGATTATTTATAGAAACTTAAATAATTTGGCGGTATTTTAGTTCATTTAGAGGAATCTGTTTAATAATTGATAATCCACGAATAAATTTACTTAATTTATAGATTTTGTATATCGTTGTTAAAAAAATATTTTTTAATAAAAATAATATTTAAAAATTTTTAAAATAAATTAATTCAGATCAAGATGCAGATTATAATTAAGAATAAAATGGATTACAATAAGGAATAATTAAATGAATAATATTTTTTAAAAAATATTAGAAGGTGGATTTAAATGTAATTTTATTTAGTTTATTAAAATGATTAAAAATTGAAATATGTACATATTGCCCGTCGCTTTCATTAATAAATTGGAATAAGTCGTAACAAAGTAGAGGTACTGGAAAGTGTTTCTAGAAAGAACAAATTAGAGCTTGATAAAGCATTTCATTTACATTGAAAAGATATTAAATTTAATTGATTTGAGGGGGAAAAATTAATAAAATATAAATAATAAAAAAATTTTTAAGAATATTTTAATGGGGGTTAAAGTATATCTATAGAAAAAATTAAAAAATTTATAGTGAAATAGTATTGTAAAAGAATTTTGAAATAAAAATGGAAATTTATTTTTAAGTAAATTTAATTTATTGTATCTTGTGTATCAGAGTTTATTAATAATATTTTTTAGGTAAAAATTTCTCGAATTTAAAAGAGTTAATTAATTAATAAAGTTAATGTAATATAATTATTTTTAATAATTAATTAGAAATGAAATGTTAATCGTTTTTAAAAATATCTAGTTTTTTTAGAAAAAAATTTAATTTTAAATATTAAATTTAAAATTTTTAATAAAAAAAATTTTATTTATTAATATTAAATATTTTAAGGGATAAGCTTTAAAATAAATTTTTATAATTTATTTTAAAATAGTTAAAATTTTAAGATTTAAATTTTCAAATAAATTATAGTTTTTTATAAATAATTTAATTAAATTTAAAATTTTAAAAAAAAATTTAAATTTTTATAAAAAAATATATTTTAATAGGATAAAATTAGATATAATGATAAAATTAGTATATAAAAATTAATTAAATTAAAAATTTATGAAAAATTAATTAAAGGAATTCGGCAAAAAATATATTCACTTGTTTATCAAAAACATGTCTTTTTGATAATAATTTAAAGTCTAATCTGCCCACTGATAATTTATTAAAGGGCTGCAGTATTTTGACTGTACAAAGGTAGCATAATCATTAGTCTCTTAATTGGTGACTTGTATGAAAGATTGGATGAAATATAATCTGTCTCTAATTAATATATAGAATTTAATTTTTTAGTTAGAAAGCTAAAATAGATTTAAAAGACGAGAAGACCCTATAGAGTTTTATATTTTATTTAATTATTATTTATATGTAAATTTTATATTTAAGATAAAATAAAATATTTTGTTGGGGTGATAGAAAAATTAAATTAACTTTTTTTAATGTTAAACATTGATATATGAGTTTTTGATCCATTTATAGTGATTAAAAGAAAAAATTACCTTAGGGATAACAGCGTAATTTTTTTTTTTAGTTCAAATAGGAAAAAAAGTTTGCGACCTCGATGTTGGATTAAGATAAAATTTAAATGCAAAAGTTTAAAATTTTGATCTGTTCGATCATTAAAATCTTACATGATCTGAGTTCAAACCGGTGTAAGCCAGGTTGGTTTCTATCTTTAAATATTAATAATATTTTAGTACGAAAGGATCAAATATTAAAAATAATTTTATTTATATGAATATTATTAATTGTTATTTTACTATTTTGGCAGAAAAAATGTAATGATTTTAGAAGTCATAAATATATAATTAATTATATATATAGTAAATGATAATTAATGATATTTATATATTTATTATTGGGGTTTTAATTATGTTAATTGGGGTTATAGTAGGGGTTGCTTTTTTAACTTTATTAGAACGTCAGGCTTTAGGTTATATTCAAATTCGTAAGGGTCCTAATAAAGTTGGATATATGGGAATTTTGCAGCCTTTTTCTGATGTTATTAAATTATTTAATAAAGAACAAACTTTTCCTAATTATTCTAATTATATAGCTTATTATTTTTCTCCTGTTGTAAGTCTTATTGTTTCTTTAATATCTTGATTATTAATTCCTTATTATTTTAATTTAATTAGTTTTAATTTAGGTATTTTATTTTTTTTATGTTGTACAAGAGTAGGGGTTTATACAGTTATAATTGCTGGTTGATCTTCAAATTCTAATTATGCTTTATTAGGTGGGTTGCGAGCTGTAGCTCAAACTATTTCTTATGAAGTTAGATTAGCTTTAATTATATTATCTAGAATTCTTATAATTATAGATTTTAATATAATTAATTTTTTTTTTTATCAAGAATATATATGATTTTTTTTTTTAATATTACCTTTAAGATTATGTTGATTATCTTCAAGATTAGCTGAGACTAATCGTACGCCTTTTGATTTTGCGGAGGGGGAAAGAGAATTAGTATCAGGGTTTAATGTTGAGTATAGAAGAGGGGGATTTACTTTAATTTTTTTATCTGAATATACTAGAATTATATTTATAAGTTTTTTATTTGTTTTATTATATATGGGGGGTTATAGATTAAGATTAGTTTTTTATATTAAATTAGCATTTATTTCTTTTGTTTTTATTTGAGTACGGGGAACTTTACCTCGTTATCGATATGATAAATTAATATATTTATCTTGAAAGAGATATCTTCCAATTTCATTAAATTTTTTATTATTTTTTTTAGGGTTAAAAATTTTTTTAAGTTAGTTAATTTTTTTAGTATAAATTAATAGAATTAAATATTCTTTCTTAAGTTTTCAAAACAAATGCTTAACAAGCTCATTAATTAATTAATTAAAGATTAAATTATCTCAATATTTACTGATTATGGGGTTAAAGATGAAATAAGAAAAATATAGGATAGTTAATAATTGTCTAGTAATAATATAAGGTTCTTCAACAGGACAAGTTCCTGCTCATGTTAAAAGAATAATAGTAGTCGTTATAATTCAAAATATAATTTGGTTAAGGGGATAGAATTGAATTCCTTGAATTTTTTTATTAAAAGTTAGAGGTAAAATAATTAAAATTAAGATTGATATAACTAAAGCAATTACTCCTCCTAATTTATTGGGAATAGATCGTAAAATAGCATAAGCAAATAGAAAATATCATTCAGGTTGAATATGAATAGGAGTTACTAATGGATTAGCTGGAATAAAATTATCAGGATCTCCTAATAAATAAGGATTAGTTAAAGTTAATAATCTAAGAAATATTATTAATAATAAAAATCCAATTAGATCTTTAAAAGTAAAAAATGGGTGAAATGGAATTTTATCTAGGTTACTATTAATTCCTAAGGGGTTATTAGAACCTGTTTGGTGGAGAAATAATAAATGAATTATTGTTAATATTAAAATAATGAATGGAAAAAGAAAATGGAATGAATAAAATCGAGTTAAAGTTGCATTATCAATTGCAAATCCCCCTCAAATTCAGCTTACTAATATAGATCCTAAGTAAGGAATAGCTGAAAGAAGATTAGTAATTACTGTTGCTCCTCAAAAAGATATTTGGCCTCATGGTAAAACATAACCTATAAAAGCTGTTGCCATTAAAATAAATAGAATAATAACTCCTACTATTCATGTAAATTTTAAATTGAAGGATTCATAATAAATTCCTCGTCCAATATGTAAGTAAATACAAATAAAAAAAAAAGAGGCGCCATTAGCATGAAGGGTTCGAATTAATCATCCATAATTTACATTTCGACAAATATAATTTACTCTATAAAAAGCTAATTCAATATTAGCTGTATAATATATAGTTAAAAATAATCCTGTGATAATTTGAATAATTAAACATAAAGCTAAAAGAGATCCAAAATTTCATAAAGTTGAAATATTAGAGGGGGTAGGTAAATCAATTAATGATCCATTAATAATTTTAAATAAAGGATGAGTTTTTCGTAAAGGTGAAAATTTATTTATCATTAGTATTAAATTAATAGTTTATTGATCGTAAAGGACCAAAAAAAATATTAGTAATTTTTACAATAGCTACTAATGTAATAAAAAGATAAATGATTAATATTAATATTATTAAATAAGTTTGATTATTATATAGTTTAGTTAAATTAATTTTATTTTCATTATTAAAAAAAATAAAAAAATTAATTAAATTTTTTATTTCATAATTAAATGAAAAATTTAATCAATTTAAATTATATATATAAATAATTCTTAATATAAAAGATAAAAATAATATAAAAATTATAGAATTTTTTATAAAAAAATTAATGTTAAATAATTCATTTGAGGCTACTCTAGAAACATAAATAAATAAAACTAATAATCCTCCTAAAAATACTAAAAATAAAATATAAGAGAATCAATATGAGTTAATTAATATCCCGGATAATATACAAATAATTAAAGTTTGAATTAAAATTATTAATCCTATTGATAGGGGATGATTTAAGAATAATATTATAATAGAAAATAAAATAATTAAAAAAGAGAAAGATATTTTTAAAATATCAAAGAATAGTTTATAAAAATAATAATTTTGGAGATTATAGATAAAGAAATTCTTTTTCTTTGAAGTTTTAAAAGTATAAACTTATTTTTGATTTACAAGACCAATGTTTTTTTTAAACTATAAAAACTAACTAATGATAGTATTAAATATATGATTTATTGTTATATTAATATTTATTTTAGGTAATATAATTTTTATTTCTAAACATAAACATTTATTAATTGTATTATTAAGATTAGAATTTATTGTATTAAGAATTTTTTTTATAATATTGATTTTTTTTAGTTATATTGAATATGATATATATATGTTAATAATTTTTTTATTATTTTCAGTTTGTGAGGGGGCTTTAGGGTTGTCTATTTTAGTTTCAATAATTCGGACTCATGGAAATGATTATTTTCAAAGATTTAGAATATTATAATGATAAAATTTTTATTTATGATAATTTTTTTAATTCCTTTATGTTTTTTAAAAAATATATTTTGAATGGTTCAAATAGTATTAATATTTATAATATTTATATTTATTAATTTAAATATAAATATTATAAATTTTTGCAATTTAAGTTATATATTAGGGTGTGATATAATTTCTTATGGTCTAATTTTATTAAGAATTTGAATTTGTTTATTAATAATTATAGCTAGAGAAAATTTAAATAAGGTAAATTTTTATGTTGGATTTTTTTTATTTAATATTATTATTTTATTAATTATGTTATATTTAACTTTTAGAGTTATAAATTTATTTATATTTTATTTATTTTTTGAAGGTAGTTTGATTCCTACTTTAATGTTAATTATTGGGTGGGGATATCAACCTGAGCGAATTCAAGCTGGAATATATTTATTATTTTATACATTATTTGCTTCTTTACCTATATTAATGGGTATTTTTTTTATTTATAATAATTTAAATTGTATAATTATATATTTTTTTAAGTTTTTTGATTTAAATTTTTTTTTATTATATTTATCTATAATTTTAGCTTTTTTAGTTAAAATACCAATGTATTTTGTTCATTTATGATTACCCAAAGCTCATGTAGAAGCTCCTGTTTCTGGTTCAATAATTTTAGCAGGTATTATATTAAAATTAGGGGGTTATGGACTTTTACGGGTAATAATTATTTTTCAAAAAATTAATATAAAATTTAGATTTATTTGAATAATTATTAGATTATTAGGGGGATTATATATTAGATTAAATTGTTTTTGTCAAGTTGATATAAAGTCATTAATTGCTTATTCTTCTGTTGCTCATATAAGTTTAGTGATTTGTGGAATTATAACTATAAATTATTGAGGTTATTTAGGTTCTTATGTAATAATAATTGGTCATGGATTATGTTCTTCAGGGATATTTTGTTTAGTTAATATAAATTATGAGCGATTACATAGACGAAGATTATTTATTAATAAGGGAATAATAAATTTTATACCTTCTTTGAGTTTATGATGATTTTTATTAATATCATCTAATATAGCTGCTCCTCCTTCTATGAATTTGATGGGTGAAATTAGACTAATTAATAGAGTTGTTGGTTGATCTTATTTATCTATAATTACACTTATTATAATATCTTTTTTTAGAGCTGGATATAGATTATATTTATATTCTTATACTCAACATGGAAAATATAATATAAGTATTTATAGTTTTTATACTGGTACATCTCGTGAGTATTTAATATTAATATTACATTGATTACCTTTAAATTTATTAATTTTAAAAATTGATTTTTTTATAGTTTGATTTTATTTAAATAATTTAATAATAAAATATTGATTTGTGGAGTCAAAAATATGAAATTTCATTTTAAATCATAAAAAAATTTTCTATCTGTTTTATGAGTTTTTTTTTTTTATTTTTTTTTAGAATAATAAATTTTTTTTTTTTAATTTATTTTATTATGGAAAATATAGTTTTATTTTTAGAATGAGAAATTATTTCTTTTAATTCTATAAGAATTGTTATATCTATTTTATTAGATTGAATATCATTATTGTTTATAATATTTGTTTCTATAATTTCTTCTTCAGTTATTTATTATAGAAAAAGTTATATATCTTCAGAGTTAAATTTAAATCGTTTTATTATTTTAGTTTTATTATTTGTTTTTTCTATAATTTTACTAATTATTAGTCCTAATATGATTAGAATTTTTTTAGGTTGGGATGGGTTAGGATTAGTTTCTTATTGTTTAGTAATTTATTATCAAAATATTAAGTCTTATAATGCAGGAATATTAACTGCTTTATCTAATCGTATTGGTGATGTAATGATTTTAATAGTGATTTCTTGAATAATAAATTATGGAAGTTGAAATTATATTTTTTTTTTAAATTTTATAAATAATGATTTTATAATAAAAATTATTGGAATTTTATTAATTATTGCGGCTATAACTAAAAGAGCTCAAATTCCATTTAGTTCTTGATTACCTGCAGCTATAGCTGCTCCAACTCCAGTTTCTGCATTAGTTCATTCTTCAACTTTGGTAACTGCTGGAGTATATTTATTAATTCGATTTAATATAATATTAGTTGATATATTTTTTTTAAAGTTTTTATTGTTATTATCAGGATTAACAATATTTATAGCTGGAATTTCTGCAAATTATGAATTTGACTTGAAAAAAATTATTGCATTATCTACATTAAGACAATTAGGATTGATAATAAGAATTTTAAGAATGGGTTTACCAGATTTAGCTTTTTTTCATTTATTAACTCATGCTATATTTAAAGCTTTATTATTTATGTGTGCTGGGGTAATTATTCATATAATAAATGATATTCAAGATATTCGTTATATAGGGGGAATAAGATTTTATATTCCTTTGACTTCTTTATGTTTAAATATTTCTAATTTAGCTTTATGCGGGATTCCATTTTTAGCTGGATTTTATTCAAAGGATTTAATTTTAGAGATAGTAAGAATAAGAAATTTAAATTTATTAATTTTTTTTTTTTATTATTTTTCTACTGGGTTAACTATATTTTATACTATTCGTTTATTATTTTATTTAATAATTAATGATTTTAATTTATTAGTTATTTATAATTTATATGATGAGGATTATGTAATATTAAAAAGAATATTTATATTATTATTTATAAGTTTAATTGTGGGTAGTTTTTTAAGTTGAATAATTTTTAATTATCCTTATATAATTTATTTACCTTTTAATTTAAAAATAATAGTTATTTATGTTATAATAATAGGTTTATTAATAGGTTATTTAATTAGAAATATAAAAATTTATTCAATTAATAAATTTTTAATAACATATAGTTTAAGAAATTTTTTATGTTTAATATGATTTATACCTAATTTATCTACATATGGAATTAATCCTTATATTTTAAAAATTGGTCAAAATTTATTGAAAAATGTAGATATAGGTTGAAGAGAATTATATAGAGGTCAAGGTATGTATAATATTGTTAAAAATTATTCTATTTTTTATAATTTTTATCAAATGAATAATTTTAAAATTTATTTATTTAGATTTTTTTTTTGAATATTAATTTTTTATTTATTATTATTATTTTAAATTTAAATAGCTTATAATTAGAGCATAATATTGAAGATATTAAGGAGATTAATAAAATCTTTAAATATTTATAAAAAAAAATTTTTTTATTTTTACAATGAAAATGTAATGTTTTAAATAAACTATATAAATAAGAAATATTAATAGATATTTTCTACTATAAGTTAAGTTAGTAGCTTAATTTTTTATATTTCTTTAATTGGAATTGAAATTCATTAATATCATTAACAGTGACATACCTCTATTTTGGTTTCAATTAAAAATAAGGAGTTATAACTCTTTCTTTTAAGTCGAAATTAAATGCATAATATTGCTTCATATTTAAGATAAATTGAAATCAATATTTTTTGAATGCAAATCAAATGTTTTAGTTAAACTATAATCCTAATTTGTTCAATTTAATATATTTTGATTTCATTCATGGTATAGTCCAATTAAAAGTATTAATAAAAAGAAGAATCTAATTTTTATTATTGTAAAAAGATTAACTAAATTAAAAGAATAAATTAAAGGAAAAATTAAAGCGATTTCTACGTCAAAAATTAAAAAAATTACTGTAATTAGAAAAAAATGAAGTGAAAATGGAATTCGTGCTGAGGATTTAGGGTCAAATCCACATTCAAATGGGGAGTTTTTTTCTCGGTCTATGAATGATTTTTTTGATAAAATAATAGTTAAAAATATTAAAATATTTGAAATTAAAGCAATTAAAATTGAAATAGTGAATAATAAATTAATTATTTATATTAAATTAAATTAAACTTTTTGATTGGAAATCAAATATACTAAATATATTATATAAATAATTAGTTACCTCATCAATAAATAGAAATATAAAGAAATAATCAAACTACATCAACAAAATGTCAGTATCAAGCTGCTGCTTCAAATCCGAAGTGATGTTTATTAGAAAAATGGGAGTTTAAATGTCGAATAAGACAAATTGTTAGAAAAATTGTTCCAATAATTACATGTAATCCATGAAATCCGGTAGCTATGAAAAATGTTGACCCATAAATTGAATCAGCAATAGTAAAAGGTGCTTCAAAATATTCGTAAGCTTGAAGAATAGAAAAATAAATTCCTAAAGTAATGGTAATAAATAAACTTTGAGTAGCTTGAGAGAAATTATTTTCTAAGATTGCATGATGAGCTCAAGTTACTGATACTCCTGATGTAATTAAAATAATAGTATTTAATAGCGGAATTTGAAAAGGGTTAAATGGAATAATTCTATAAGGGGGTCATATAGCTCCAATTTCTACATTAGGGGATAATCTTCTGTGAAAAAAAGCTCAAAAAAAAGAAATAAAAAAAAAAATTTCAGAAATAATAAATAAAATTATTCCTCATCGTAATCCTTTTGATACTATAATAGTATGATTTCCTTGATATGTTCCCTCACGGCAAATATCTCGTCATCATTGATATATTGTTAATAAGATAATTATATAGCCTAATAATATTAAGTTTATATTAAATTCATGGAATCATTTAACTATTCCTGTAACAAGAGTTATTACTCCAATAGCTCCAGTTAAAGGTCATGGACTATAGTCTACTAAGTGAAATGGGTGATTATTATTTATTGTCATTAATTAATTAATTTACTTCACTAGAATATAATGTTCTTAAAATGGAAATTACATATGCTTGAATAATTGCAACAGCTGATTCTAAAATTAATAATAAGATTTGTATAAAAATTAAAATAAATAATAAGAGAAATGATATATTATTTCCAGTTCTTCTTAATAAAGTTAATAATAAATGTCCCGCAATTATATTAGCTGTTAATCGAACAGCTAAAGTTCCTGGGCGAATAATATTTCTAATTGTTTCGATTAATACTATAAAAGGTATAAGAATTGAAGGTGTTCCTTGGGGAATTATATGAATAAATATATGTTGATAATTATTAATTCATCCATATAATATAAATCTTAATCATAAGGAAAGAGAAATTGAAAGAGAAATAGTAAGGTGACTAGTTCTAGTAAAAATATATGGGAATAAACCTAAAAAATTATTAAATAAAATAAATGAAAATAAAGAAATAAAAATAAAAGTAGATCCTTTATATCTATTTATTCCTAATAATATTTTAAATTCATTATGAAGTTTATTGAGAATAAAGTTTCAGAAAATAAATTGTCGATTAGGGATAAGTCAAAAAGAATAAGGGATAAATATTAGACCAATAAAAGTTCTAATTCAATTTAAAGATAAATTAAAAATATTTGTTGAGGGGTCAAAAATAGAAAATAAGTTATTTATCATTTTCAATTAAAATTTTTTATATTTTTATTAAAAAATTTATTATTATTATTATTTTTATTATTTAAATTAAAAATATAGTAATTTATAATATTAAAAATAATAAAAATTAAAATAAATAAGATAAAAGATAAAATTCAATTAATTGGTATTATTTGAGGAATAAAAGAATATTACTGAGGTAATAATTTAAATTTGACATATTTATGTTATTAATTTAACTAATTCTTTCATTAGAAGTAAATGCTAATTTACTATAAGATGGTTTAAGAGACCAGTACTTGCTTTCAGTCATCTAATGAAGAATAATTATTAATTCAATTAATAAAATTTTTAATTGAAACTCTTTCAATTATAATAGGTATAAATCTATGATTAGCTCCACAAATTTCTGAACATTGACCAAAAAAGATTCCAGGTCGATTAATAAATAAATTAGTTTGATTTAAACGACCTGGATTAGCATCAATTTTAACGCCTAATGATGGTACAGTTCAAGAATGAATTACATCAGCTGCAGTAACTATAATTCGAATTTGATTATTTATAGGTAAAATAATACGATTATCAACATCTAATAAACGAAAATTATCAGGGGTAGATTTATTATATTGAATTATATAAGAGTCAAATTCTACATTGTTAAAATCTGAATATTCATAACTTCAATATCATTGATGTCCAATTGATTTTAATGTAATTAAAGGATTATTTAGTTCATCTAAAAGATATAATAAACGTAAAGAAGGTAGAGCAATAAAAATTAAAGTAATTGTAGGAATAATTGTTCAAATTAATTCAATTATTTGGCCTTCTAATAAAAATCGATTAATATAATTATTAAAAAATAAATTAATTATTAAGTATCCCACTAAAATAGTAATTATAATTAAGATAATTAAAGTATGATCATGAAAAAAAATAATTTGTTCTATTAAAGGGGAAGCTCTATTTTGAAGATTAAAGTTAGATCAAGTAGCCATTTCTAAAAAAAGGATAAATCCTTTATAAATGGGGTTTAAATCCATTACATATAATCTGCCATATTAGAAATTTCTTAAAATAGGAAGTTCATTATATGAATGTTCTGCAGGAGGTAAGTTTTGAAGTCATTCAATAGATGATGGTATATTAAGAGAAAATAAAATAATTCGTTGATTAATTATTGATTCTCAAATAATTATTATTATTATTATTAATGACAATAAAGAAATATAAGATCCAAAAGAAGAAATAATATTTCATGAGGTAAAATTATCAGGATAATCTGAATATCGGCGAGGTATTCCAGCTAATCCTAAGAAATGTTGGGGAAAAAAGGTTAAATTTACCCCAAAAAATATTGTAAAAAATTGAATTTTTAAAAGATAAGGATTTAAAGAAAGACCGGTAAATAATGGGTATCAATGAATAAATCTTCCTATAATAGCAAATACAGCTCCTATAGATAAAACATAATGAAAATGAGCTACTACATAATATGTATCATGTAAGGTAACATCAATAGAAGAGTTAGCTAAAATTACTCCAGTTAATCCTCCTACTGTAAATAGAAATACAAATCCTAAACTTCATAAAATTGATGGACTATAATTAATTTGAGTTCCATGAAGAGTTGCTAATCATCTAAAAATTTTAATTCCAGTAGGAACTGCAATAATTATTGTTGCTGAGGTAAAATAAGCTCGAGTATCTGTATCTATTCCTACTGTAAATATATGATGAGCTCAAACAATAAATCCTAATAATCCAATTGCTATTATAGCATAAATTATACCTAAACATCCAAATGTTTCCTTTTTTCCTCTTTCTTGAGAAATAATATGAGAAATTATTCCAAATCCAGGTAAAATTAAAATATAAACTTCTGGGTGACCAAAGAATCAAAATAAATGTTGATATAAAATTGGATCTCCTCCTCCTGCAGGATCAAAAAATGATGTATTTAAGTTTCGATCTGTTAATAGTATTGTAATAGCTCCAGCTAAAACAGGTAATGAGAGAAGTAATAATAAAGCTGTAATTCCAACAGCTCAAACAAATAAAGGTATTTGATCAAATGATATATTATTAATTCGTATATTAATAATTGTAGTAATAAAATTAATTGCTCCTAAAATTGAAGAAATCCCTGCTAAATGAAGGGAAAAAATAACTAAATCTACTGATCTTCTTCCATGAGCGATATTGGAAGAAAGAGGGGGATAAACAGTTCATCCAGTTCCAGCTCCGCTTTCAACAATTATTCTTGAAATTAAAAGAGTTAAAGAAGGGGGTAAAAGTCAAAATCTTATATTATTTATTCGAGGAAAGGCTATATCAGGTGCCCCTAATATTAAAGGTACTAGTCAATTTCCAAATCCTCCAATTATAATTGGTATAACTATAAAAAAAATTATAATAAAAGCATGAGCTGTTACAATAGTATTATAAATTTGGTCATCTCCAATTAAAGAACCTGGAGTTCCTAATTCAGTTCGAATTAATAAACTTAAAGAAGTTCCTAATATTCTTGCTCAAATTCCAAAAATAAAGTATAATGTTCCAATATCTTTATGATTTGTAGAATAAAGTCATTTTCGCTAATAAAATGGCTGAAATATAAGCGATAAATTGTAAATTTATTTATGAGAAAAATCTCTTTTATTAGTTAGCCTTATATTCAATAATGATATAAAATTGCAAATTTTAAGGAGTATAAAATACTAAGGCTTAAAGAATTTCTTTTTTTATAATTTTGAAGATTATTAGTTTACATAACTTAAAACCTTAAATGTATGTAAAAGTTCTAATAATTATACCTAATAAAGAAATTATGCTAAATAGATTAATTAATAATATTGAATTATTTTTTAAATAAAATTTAAATCATTTTATTTTTAGGTAATTAAAAGTAATTGATGAATAAATAATTCGAATATAAAAAAATAATATAATTAATCTTATTATAATAAAAATAAATGTAATAATATATAATTTATTTATAATCAGAAAATTAATAATAATTCATTTAGGGAAAAATCCTATAAAAGGAGGTAATCCCCCTAAAGATATAAAATTAATTAATAAAGAAATTTTAATTAAGGAATTTAAATTAATAATAAATAATTGATTAATAAAATAAACATTTAATAAATTAAATGTAAAACATAAAATTCTAATTAAAAAAGAATATATTAATAAATAAAATAATCATAAATTTTCTCTAATTAATAAAGTTGCTAATATTCATCCTAAATTATTAATAGATGAAAATGCTATTAATTTACGTAATGATGTTTGATTGATACCTCCTAAAATACCAATAATTACGTTAAAAATTATAATTATTATTAAAAAATTATAGTTTATATAATAAGAAAGTAAAATTATAGGGGAAATTTTTTGTCAAGTTATTAAAATAAAACAATTAAATCAAGAAAGACCTTCAACAATATTGGGAAATCAGAAATGAAAGGGGGCAGATCCTATTTTTATTAATATTGAGGAATTAATTATAATTGAAATAAAATTATTAATTTCAAAATTTTTTAATAAAATTAATTTAATTAAAATTGTAAATAAGAAATTAATTGAAGCAATAGCTTGAGTTAAGAAATATTTTAATGCTGCTTCAGAGGATAGAAGATTTTTATGATTTGAAATTAGGGGGATAAAACTAAGTAAATTAATTTCAAGACCAATTCAACATCCCAATCAAGAATTAGCAGAAATTGAGATTAAAGTTCTAAAAAATAAAATAAAATAAAAAAATATTTTATTTGAATTAATATTAAAAAAAAT